GGGATGACAGGATTTGAACCCGTGACATTTTGTACCCAAAACAAACGCGCTACCAAGCTGCGCTACATCCCTTTCTACAATGTCATTGTAGAGAATCCCTGCTTTGTTTTCCATATCTTTATTTCCTCTATTGATATAGACAAATATCTTGTCATTTCTCCTTTTTGGTCTCATATAATAATATAATTATATTAAAAATAGTAAAAGACTTCGAATTTATTTCTATTATATAAAGTATGAAATAAAGTATGAAATAAATATGAGACCCCGTAAAAAAATGAATATTTTTAGAGAATTTCTGGCATAAAGGGGCGTATTTTTTTTTTTTTTAGATTAAGAAAAGTAATATCTATTTTGCACATTTCAAGTTGTACATTTCAACTTGAATTAGGGATTCCGCGTACAAATACAAGCGGTCGGTCATTAAGTACATATACACATCTGGGTATATATGTATTACCATTATATATTAGAAATAATAAAGAAAGAGGAGAATTAAAAATGCGAGATCTAAAAACATATCTCTCCGTGGCACCGGTAGTAAGTACTCTATGGTTCGGGTCTTTAGCAGGTTTATTGATAGAGATCAATCGTTTTTTTCCGGATGCGTTGATATTCCCCTTTTTTTCATTCTAGTTATTGATATGGGAGGGGGGGAAGAGGATTAGAGATACAATCAAATATCTGTAACTAATCCCTTCCCTTTTTTTAGAATATACGTTAGAAAAATAAATAAAGGGATTCCTCCTCGGTGAAACCAGTAACGCAGACCGGGTTTAAATTAAATTAATAAAAAATAGAGTGAAGTGTGATGGTTGGGGCAATAATATCATCCAAGATACTTAAATGAAAATTAAATGCTGTACGGCAATTTTAAATTATAAATCTAGTAATATAGTTAGAAATCATTATATTATTTATTATTAATATATTGTTATTGTTACTATAATTCATTTATATTTATATTGATTTATTGCAACGAAATCTTTTTTTCATAATTAGATTTTGAGTTACCTGTTTCTTTTTTTTTTTCGTTTCTTTCTTCTTCCTCGTTTCGGATCGGAAAATGAAAGAATTAAATGAATCAAAAATAAAAGGAGGCTCATGGCCAAGAGTAAAGATGTCCGAGTAACGGTGATTTTGGAATGTACCAGTTGTGTTCGAAATCGTGTTAATAAGGAATCAATGGGCATTTCTAGATATATTACTCAAAAGAATCGACATAATACGCCTAGTCGATTGGAATTAAGAAAATTCTGTCCCTGTTGTTACAAACATACGATTCACGGGGAGATAAAGAAATAGATGGCCCGCTTGTGTGTCAGTCTTCCGTTACAAGGAAGATGAAAAATGACATATTAGATATATCTAATATACATTGATTTAAATATAAACAAACTAAATCCTATTTCGATCGGATCAACCGTGATGGAGAATTAAGAAATAGGATCTTTAGGATAAGGAATAAACAAACCATGGATAAATCCAAGCGAATCTTTCTTAAATCCAAGCGATCTTTTCGTAGGCGTTTGCCTCCGATCCAATCGGGGGATCGAATTGATTATAGAAACATGAGTTTAATTAGTCGATTTATTAGCGAACAAGGAAAAATATTATCTAGACGGGTGAATCGATTGACCTTAAAACAACAACGATTAATTACTATTGCTATAAAACAAGCTCGTATTTTATCTCCGTTACCTTTTCTTAATAATGAGAAACAATTTGAAAGAAGCGAGTCAACCGTTAGAACTACTGGTCTTAGAATCAGAAAAAAAATAGGCTGACTTTTGAATTGAATCAAAAAAAAATTCCAATCCAAACTCAAATGCGGATTGACGCTTTTTTTTTCTAAAAATAGTAAATCCAGATTTTATTGTCGTTCGAAAAAAAAATTGGGGAATAAGAAGAAATATTTTTTATTGAACGCGTTTCTTCATTTTCATTTTGAAGACTTTTTCATATTTTATTATACTAATTTCTACTCTACCTTCCCAGAGTTCATTTTCCAGGGAACTCCATTTAAACCATTCCAACTGATTCCTTCCACTCTCTTTATTTTATAATCTCATTGGAAATCATATAAAGACAACACCTATTTAATATAGCTATTTGTGCAAGTATTTTACGATTAAGAAGCAACTGTTTCTTGTACAGATTGTGTATTAATTTACTATAACTAAAGTATACTTTGTTGTCTCTAATTACTGCATTTATACGAGTGATCCACAAACGACGAAAATCTCTCTTTTGTCTACCCCTATCCCGATGAGCCGAAACCAAAGCTCTTATTTTCTGTTGAGTAATAGTCCGCGTAAGTCTTGAATGAGCCCCTCGAAAAGTTGATGCAAATAAACGAATTTTTGTTCTACGTCTTCGAGCTATATACCCTCGTTTAATTCTGGTCATTGAATAAATGAAACTTTGATGAATAACTAATTGATTTCCTTTCTTTCAGTTATTCCCTTCCCGTGTCCTAGTCTATTAATAACAAAACGGATTCTTCCAATGTATAAAATAAAAATTCCAATGGCTTTTGCTACTCTAACCTTCCCGACCACGATTTTTTTCTAGGCATTTCCCCTCGAAAATAAAAATTGTATTGAGACTAGGTAAAACACATAGTAAATAAATAAAGTAAAAGTAATAAATATAAAGGGATTATAGTGGGTTCCATCGTTTCTATGGTTATTTTTTAAACGGCGAGGTCCTCTCTATACACCGGAGCCCTTCCCTCATTTAATCAATGTTATTGTTAACTTGTACAGTTCACACTCTTTGGCTCTACCCATAATTATCTAGTACTAGGTCTTTCACAACGAGATCTACTTAATACAGTAACGGTATTTAATTATGAAGATTAGCTGAGTAGCTGACCCTGTTAGTCCGTTTTTGTAAGAATAAGGCCTAAATTTTTTACTTTTTAAAATAATATTTCCCCTGCTTAATGAATATCATTTGATATCAATGGGGAATTCTTTCTCATCTTAAATTTAAAATGGAGCTGATTGGATTTGCACCAACGGGAACCATACATTTGATACCCAAATCGAAGGATAGATCGTTTTTTTTTTAAGATATTGAATATTCAATGGAGTTCGTCCATTCTACCCTACTCACAGGTACGGATCGGTGATACTGGATCAATTGTTTTCTTTCTTTTGTCCTAGTCCATGGTCTGAACGAGTCGCACATACACCCTAGTACATGTTCCTCGTCGCTGAGGACATCCTCCAAGAGCGGGGGATTTCGTGACATTTCTGATTGGCTGTCTTGTGTTTCTAATAAGTTGTTTAATAGTTGGCATGTTGAATCATATATATAATGGGCTGGTTTAGATCGACCTTAACCGGATGCTTAGGAATTCTTTTTTCTATATTTTAAATTTCGATATTAAGAAATTAGATTAGATTAATAAATAGAATATTAAATCTGGTAAGAAAATAAAATCCCAAATCATGAATTCATGTGAAATACTTGTCCTTTTTCTTTGTTATTCAGTCGCTACAAGATCAACAATTCCATGAGCTTGGGCTTCTGTTGCTGACATAAAAACATCTCTTTCCATGTCTTCGGATACAACCCATAAGGGTTTGCCTGTCCTTTGTGCATAAACCCTTGTGATGGTTTCGCGTAGCTTCAGCAGTTCTTCCGCTTCCAGGATAAATTCTCCCGTCTGTGCCTCATAAAAAGAACTAGCAGGTTGATGGATCATTACCCTGATGATATAATGATATATCATAAAAAATAAAAATGTTTCTTCTATCTCGCATGATGAAAGTGAAAGGTGAGGAGATAAAGAATAATAAAAAAAAAAGATATAATTGAACAACCGTACAGGCATCTTTTGCGCATTGCATACGGCTCTATAATGGAATTCACTTTTTTTACCATCGAAGAAATAGAAAATAAATTATAGGGTCTATCAGACTCAGGTTAGTAAATGATCCAATAACCACCCTTCCTTTTGTAAATGATCCAATAACCACCCTTCCTTTTGTAAATGATCCAATAACCACCCTTCCTTTTGTAGTAGTTCAAAAATACTATAAAAATACTATGATGGTTCCGTTGCTTTATATATTTATTTCGTCTGTTATTTAGCAATCCCAAAGTTTCTTTTTTTATTTCATATTCTTTCATAACATAAATATTGTTAAGATTAAGAGCCCCTGTTATGAAAATAAAAAAGTTTGTGACGCTGAGATGGGCCTCCCGATAGATTGGCTAAAATCGAAAATACCTTTTATCTCATACTACTCTTTCGATACATAATCTAAGGGTTTAAAAAAAAATTCATATCGAATTCGAAGTGCCATGCTATTATTACTTAATATTCATATTTCATATAGTGTGAAGGCATAGTTTTCTTTTTTCTCTCAAATCAAATAAAAAACTCATTGGCGCCGAGCGTGAGGGAATGCTAGACGTTTGGTAATTTCCCCTCCGACAAGAATAAAAGATCCCATCGAAGCGGCTAATCCCATGCATACTGTCTGTATATCTGGTCGCACAAATTGCATAGTATCATAAATAGCCACTCCGGGTATTACCCATCCGCCAGGAGAGTTTATAAACAAATACAGATCTTTGGTATCATCCTCTATGCTGAGATATACCATAAGACCAATAAGTTGATTCGAGATCTCGCTATCAACACCCTGGCCTAAAAAAAGTAATCTTTCTCGATAAAGTCGGTTGATTGGGATAAAATAGTATCCCTTAGAAACCGTACATGCACCTTTTGATGCATACGGTTCAACAAAAATAATGAAAAAAAGGAATCAATGTGTAGATTCTAGCTTTTTTTTCATAACAGGTTTTTTTAACTTATAAAAAGGTACTTTTCTTTCATTTTTCAAGAAAGATGCGTTTTGGCCTGTTTATCTAAAAAAAAATGACTAAACTTATATGACTAACTTCTCATTGATGTATTGTTTCATCGAAATACAATCTAAATCGCGATGTAATTTTCTTGTTGCCGACCGGGCTTCTTCAATTTTTTTAGGTTTATGCTCTACTCCGAGTAAAGATCCGCCCGATTTGGATTTGCACATATAGGACAAATGCCCCAATACCACGTCCTTTTTCTACGACTTCTCCCTTTTTTTTTTTTCAATTTATTTCACGTCTTCCAATATTCAACGCATTCATCATATTACTCGATTGATTAATAGTTTGAGATCACTTCTATTTAGTATTTCTATTTATAAATATATAATATACATAAATAGAAATAACTAAAATATGCTATTAAGTAGTAATCCTAAAGATATTTATTACCAATTGGTTTTCTTTCTAAACGGAGCCTGGATACTTCATTTGATTGGTCTAACCAAGCCAACCATAAATTATTCTAATTGATAATATTAATACGTATATCCTCCCTAAAAAATGGATCTAATTGCACTTCACGCTCCAAATTTTTGATAATTGAATCAATCTTTCTTGGGCGAAAGAGGGGATATCTCGATCGGGGAAGAGAACGGGGAAATACCATATGCCCAATATATCTGACAAGTCGCACTATACGTCAATCCACAATGCATCTTCCTCTCCAGGACTTCGAAAAGGTACTCTTGGAACACCAATAGGCATTTAATAAAAGAAAATTTAAGTACTATATCTCACTTTGATGTGAAAGCGTAACAGTGGGTTTAGTGGCCTAATAGAATACTAGTTATTTTATATCCTATTTTATTATCCTATTTTATCCCTAGATTGACTAAGTTCATAAAAAAAGAATACAAAATGAATAAAGGGAAATTCTTACAAATAAGTCCTTTGAATGATGAACAAATATATATACATTCACTCATATAAAATGGTACTAACCCCCTTACCATTGCGTATTGGTACTTATCGGGTGTAGAATAGATCTGCTTCTTTTTGTTCCTACGAACAAAATAGTTTCGTTATTACTAAAAGTAATTATTACGAAAAGCATCAAACAAATATTAATCCTTTCCCCAAGAGAATCCCCTAAAAAAGGGGTCCATAGCATAGTTTTTTCCAATGCAATAAAGTTACATTGTGTCTATTTTTCGTTGATAAAGGGGTAGTTCCATGGGTTTGCCTTGGTATCGTGTTCATACCGTCGTATTGAATGATCCCGGTCGTTTGATTTCTGTCCATATAATGCATACAGCTCTGGTTGCTGGTTGGGCCGGTTCGATGGCTCTATACGAATTAGCCGTTTTTGACCCCTCTGACCCTGTTCTTGATCCAATGTGGAGACAGGGTATGTTCGTTATCCCCTTCATGACTCGTTTAGGAATAACGAATTCATGGGGTGGCTGGAGTATTACAGGGGGGACTGTAACGAATCCGGGTATTTGGAGTTACGAAGGTGTGGCCGGGGCACATATTGTGTTTTCTGGCTTGTGCTTTTTGGCAGCTATCTGGCATTGGGTGTATTGGGATCTAGAAATATTTACTGATGAACGTACAGGAAAACCCTCTTTGGATTTGCCTAAGATCTTTGGAATTCATTTATTTCTCTCAGGAGTGGCTTGCTTTGGTTTTGGTGCATTTCATGTAACAGGATTGTATGGTCCTGGAATATGGGTGTCCGATCCTTATGGACTAACCGGAAGGGTACAAGCCGTAAATCCAGCGTGGGGTGTGGAGGGTTTTGATCCTTTTGTTCCGGGAGGAATAGCTTCTCATCATATTGCAGCAGGGACCTTGGGCATATTGGCAGGTCTATTCCATCTTAGTGTTCGTCCACCCCAACGTCTATACAAAGGATTACGTATGGGAAATATTGAAACCGTCCTTTCCAGTAGTATTGCCGCTGTCTTTTTTGCAGCTTTTGTAGTTGCTGGAACTATGTGGTATGGTTCAGCAACTACCCCGATTGAATTGTTTGGTCCCACGCGCTATCAATGGGATCAAGGATACTTCCAACAAGAAATATATCGACGAATTGGTGCTGGCTTAGCCGAAAATCAAAGTTTATCCGAAGCTTGGTCTAAAATTCCTGAAAAACTGGCTTTTTATGATTACATCGGCAATAATCCGGCAAAAGGTGGATTATTCAGAGCGGGCTCCATGGACAACGGGGATGGAATAGCCGTTGGGTGGTTAGGACATCCTATCTTTAGAGATAAAGAGGGGCGTGAACTTTTTGTACGTCGTATGCCGACGTTTTTTGAAACATTTCCGGTTGTTTTGGTCGACGGGGACGGAATTGTTAGAGCTGATGTTCCTTTTAGAAGGGCCGAATCAAAATATAGTGTCGAACAAGTAGGTGTAACTGTTGAGTTCTATGGCGGCGAACTGAACGGAGTCAGTTATAGCGATCCCGCTACTGTGAAAAAATATGCTAGACGTGCTCAATTGGGTGAAATTTTTGAATTAGATCGTGCTACTTTGAAATCCGATGGTGTTTTTCGTAGCAGTCCAAGGGGTTGGTTTACCTTTGGGCATGCTTCGTTTGCTTTGCTCTTCTTCTTCGGACACATTTGGCATGGTGCTAGAACCCTGTTTAGAGATGTT